CCAACCATTTCTTTAATCGATACAAATTGTAATCCCGATCTCGCGGATATTTCTATTCCAGCAAATGATGACGCTATAGCTTCAATTCGATTCATTCTTAACAAATTAGTATTCGCAATTTGTGAGGGTCGTTCTAGCTATATACAAAATTCTTGATTAATAATAAGATAAATAAATCCATTTTTTTTTGAGGGAGGGGCTCCCTGTATTTCGATTTAAAAAATCGGTTACTACTCCTGAATCGTACAAAAGAAAAAGAGATAAAAAACTGGGGATATTGTGTGATTAGTTTAGTTGGTATCCAAAACTTAAATATAAAATTAAAGTAAATTAAGTAAAAAAAAGGGGGGATCTTGAATCAAAATAATTTAAAGTTCTTATTTCTGTCAGAGGGCAATATGAATGTTTTATCATGTTCCATCAACACACTAATAAAAGAAGGGTTATATGAGATATCTGGTGTAGAAGTAGGCCAACATTTCTATTGGCAAATAGGGGGTTTCCAGGTCCATGCCCAAGTCCTTATTACTTCTTGGGTTGTAATTGCTATCTTATTAGGTTCCGCAGTTCTAGCGATTCGCAATCCACAAACCATTCCAACTGACGGCCAAAATTTCTTTGAATTTGTCCTTGAATTCATTCGAGACGTGAGTCAAACTCAGATTGGAGAAGAATATGGTCCATGGGTTCCCTTTATTGGAACCCTATTTTTATTTATTTTTGTTTCTAACTGGTCAGGAGCCCTTTTACCGTGGAAAATTATCCAGTTACCTCAAGGGGAGTTAGCAGCACCAACGAATGATATAAATACGACAGTTGCTTTAGCTTTACTCACATCAGTAGCCTATTTTTATGCGGGTCTTAGCAAAAAAGGATTAGGGTATTTCAGTAAATACATTCAACCAACTCCAATTCTTTTACCCATTAACATCTTAGAAGATTTTACAAAACCCCTATCACTTAGTTTTCGACTTTTCGGAAATATATTAGCCGATGAATTAGTCGTTGTTGTTCTTGTTTCTTTAGTACCTTTAGTGGTTCCTATACCTGTCATGTTCCTTGGATTATTTACAAGCGGGATTCAAGCTCTCATTTTTGCCACCTTAGCCGCGGCTTATATAGGTGAATCTATGGAAGGTCATCATTAACTATTTATTTCTTTTTTTCAAATATTCTTTGTTAGGTTAGCCCAATTATAGAATAGAATAGTTGGTTTACGTTATGTAAGAAACACTTGTATATGTGATATTTGATATTCACTAGGTATATATGAGTTAAAGATCTATATAATCTGCCCTACTACTTTTGTGAATTTCGATTTAGATAGGGATTCGATTATAAGTTCTTCCTTTTTATCCGTGAATTGGTTGAAAAAACGATAAAAAAAGAACGAAGAATTCAAAGAATGGTTGACAAAAAAGAAATGGCATAAAAAAGTCGTATATATATATTATGAATTTTTAAAAATTCCGTGGATAGGAACTACTATCAAAGTAATTCTTATGATTCAATAATATTATTATATTCTTTTTTTTTAGTTTTTGGTTATTTTGGCTGGATGAATCTTAGCGATTACTTAATTATAATTACGTCCTTAAGTCATTGGATGATTGTATCATTAACTATTTCTTTATTTTGGTGTGAGGAACTTATCATGAATCCACTGATTTCTGCTGCTTCGGTTATTGCTGCTGGGTTGGCTGTTGGGCTTGCTTCTATTGGACCTGGAGTTGGTCAAGGTACAGCTGCGGGTCAAGCTGTCGAAGGTATCGCGAGACAACCTGAGGCAGAAGGAAAAATACGAGGTACTTTATTGCTTAGTTTGGCTTTTATGGAAGCTTTAACAATTTATGGCCTGGTTGTAGCATTAGCGCTTTTATTTGCGAATCCTTTTGTTTAATCCTAGAAATCGCAAAATTCTGGATTTTTTTCGTAGTTTTTTGAATTCTATCAAGATTTAACTCCTACAATTATTCATTGAGACAACAATCCTTGGGAAGGACTAATTTGAGGATGGGGAATTAGCACATCGATTCGCTTTCTTCCTTCCCCTTATTTTTTTAGTTTAATGGAAACTTTTTTTTGAGGAGTGTTGCGAAAAACGAGGTTTAAGTTTTTTGAAATTGACATCAAACTTGGTCTCAAATTCTAGCTTAATTCTAATTAAGTCTCATTATTATTATTGAAAATTCAAAACTTTGGAAAATACATTTGTAATATAGAATAGGTTTTTGATTCTGTTTACAAATATCCAAATAGGTAAATTAAATTATAAATTATGAAATTCAATTTTCTTTTTATTGAAAATAAAAAGAATAAAAAAAAGGACAGAGTTCTTTTTTTATAGTTTAGCTAGAATAGGAGATTATATGCAAAATTTAACCGATTCTTTCGTTTACTTGGGTCACTGGCCATCCGCCGGGAGTTTCGGGTTTAATACCGATATTTTAGCAACAAATCCAATAAATCTAAGTGTAGTTTTCGGTGTATTGATCTTTTT